GCTCAAGAAAGACTCCAGAAGATATTGATCGTAAATAATAAGACTGTTTACGAAGAAAAAGGAATATATATTCGCATTCATATACATAAAAATTATGTAGGAACCAAAAGAATCTTTTCTTTATTTTTGAAAAGACGTAAATGGATTTTTTTGAAGTAATGAGACTATTCAAATTATGATATTCGTGGAAAATAAATCGCAATAAATGCAAATAAGGAACATCTTTGATCCAGCATTGAAGGATTTGAACCAAGATTTCCAGATGGATAGGATAGGGTATTAGTAGATCCGACACATAATTTAAATGTGATAATTTATCCTCTAAAAAGGGAAATATTGAATGAATAGATCGTAAATTCTGAGATTTTGGTATTCTTTTTTCTTCAAGGGAGGATACTAATCGCGACGAGAATGAAATTTCCAGAATGACTCCAAAACCTTCTGATACCATTTGAGAATAAAAATGATAAGAAAAAGAATTCTTGTGCAGCGAAAATCCATTTTGGTTAGAATCATTCACCAAAGAAATCAAATATTTCTGTTGATACATTCGAGTAATTAAACGTTTTACAAGTACCAAACTAGATTTATTGTCATAACCGATAATTTCCACAGGTTCATAAAAAATCAAACTATTGAAGCTATGATAATGAGCAAGTGAGTAAATATACTCCTGAAGGAGTAGCGGATATAGGAAGTTTTGTTGCCAAAATCTCTCTTTTTTCAATCTCAATATCCTTGTAATTATGCTATTTAAATACATTTATACTTTAACCAAAAAAGAGAGGCATTTCTTGTGTTATGAAATGATACATAGTGCAATATGGTCAGAACGGCGTATGTGTGTATGTTGTATATAGTCTATTTTTTATATAGTCTATTTTTTCTCTCTATTTTTTCTCTTATAGTAAAATACTATTTATAAGAAAATAATAGAACTTTTAACTAGAAGAAATTAGAATAATAGAATAAGAATAGAATAAGAATATTATTCTTCTAATTATTCTAAAAGATAATTCTAATAATTAGAGTCTAGTATTTAATAATTAGAGTCTAGTATTCTTATATACTATGCACTGTATATACTTTTACTTTATATTTTTTCTATTTTAAAGAATCTAAAATAAGTAAAATAAGATAGACTTTTTTATAGACTTTTTCTACTTTTTAAACTTTTATACTGTACTGTGATTAAAAATCATAAGAATAATCTAAGAAGTAAAAAATTATAGAATTATAGAAAAGTAAGAACAAATAAAGAATATATACCCCGGAGACAAAGAGCCCAATCTACAGATCTTTTTCTTTTCCCTTTCTATCTAATTTGATTTTCTTTTACTTGTTAATATAGTTAATATAACTAGGAATATAGGAATAATAATAAAAGAAAGAAAATAACAAGAAGAAAAAAGGGTAAAAATCTTTTATTTTCGCAACCCAATCACTCTTTTGACTTTGGAAATAAGAATTTTTTATCACTATACTCTTTCTTCTACACATCCGTCTCCAATCCACAATAAAGAATAATTAGGATTAATAAAAAAAGAATCAATGGTCTCACAAGAGACCCTTTTCCCACATCAGGCACTAATCTATTTTTAACGTATAATTAGTAATTTGATCGGGTAATCATTCAAATTAAGAAGGGAAGCTCGTTGCTTTTTTGTCTTACTCGAATTGGAGCCATAAGGCTCTATCCATTTATTCACTAGACCAAAAATACTTTACTGAACTTTAAAAATGTTCTAAAAAGAAAAATTCTTGTTCTATTTATATTATGAGTACTAGAATTTTTCTTTTTTTTTTTCTATTATTCTATTAATATTCTTTTATTCTTTTTCTTTTTCATATTTTTCTATTCTTTTTACGACATGCTCTTTTTTCCATTCATTACCTTTCAGGATCAGTCGCGGTCTTATAAACTATACCAATAGTCTAGACGAATTTCTTCATCCAAATGTGTAAAAGATCATAGTCGCAATTAAAAGCCGAGTACTCTACCATTAAGTTAGCAACCCGGATCAATATGAAGTGTAGATATGATCAAAATAAAAAAAAAATTCAGCAAACTCATCCATTTTACTAAAATGAAGGAAAGAGCCAATAGGGAATGGGAATAAAAAGATCTATTTATATACGATCAAATTATATTTGTTTGATACGCCATTGTCAATATGAATGGACTTTTTAGAAAACAAAATTAAAGAAATTCTATGGAAATTTGTGTTGGATTAGCACAACATAAAGAATAAAACTTTGAGTGGAAAAAAAATAAGGAATAAGAAAAAGGTATAGATAGAAAAATAGCGGCTTTCTTTAATCAAAAAAATAAAGATACAATACAAATACAAGAAGAAAGATTACCCCCCTTGTTGGGGGGTTCCACAAAAATAAGAAAAAGAAGAATAAAATAAGTATGAATAGAACAAGAAAAAAAGAAACTTTGAATAAAGAATTAAACAAAGATAGGTACTCTTTATCCTATACTTTTTTCTTCATGATTCTTGTTTTTCTTTTCTTTTTTTATCAAAAGAAATTCGAAATTTTTTAAAGAATTCTGTCTTGCTTAAAATATCATAAACAGTTTCTGTGGGTTGAGCACCTTTTTCAAGGAAATATAAGATAGCAGGAACATTTGAATAAGTTTGATTCTTTATCGGATCATAAAAACCCACTTTTCGAAGATTTCTTCCTTCTCTTCGGGATCGAACATCAATTGCAACGATTCGATAGATGGCTCATTGGGATAGATGTAGATAAAAGATGCCCCCCTAGAAACGTATAGGAAGTTTTCTCCTCATACGGCTCAAGAAAAAATGATTCTAATTTCTAGAATTTCTATTTCTATCTATATAGATAGAAATAGAAAGAGAAATGGATCTATAAAGAATTAGACTGAAATTTGAGACTTTTTTTTCCTTCTTTACAGAAAAAGAAATTTCATTTATACTCCTAACTCAAGTTGGGTATTTTTAAAAGAGTTCAAAAGGAAATCCTTAAAATTTCTTGAGCTGTCTCTAACCTCTTTTTTTGTCTATTTTCAGATCTCTTTTTTTTTATTCATTCTGATCCAATTGTTGAGACAAGTTAAAAAAGTGTTTCCTTGTTCCGGAATTTGTTGTCTTTGCTTTGCGCTTTTTTAAATCATTAGGTTTAGACATTACTTCGGTGATCTTTACTCCTTTTCAAAAAGGCAGCAACATACCTTTTGTTTTTTGTTCTTTCTATGGAAAAGGGAAAAATCATTTTATTCCTTTGTGATACACTCTTGATCGAAACAGTTTGAAAATTTCGACAAATTTGGTTTTTTTCATTTCAAACTTGTTCAATTTTGAACCTCTCCTTTTATCTAGAATTCTATAATTTAGATATTGATGATATATTTACAAAGTTGATCTAACTTATTGATTGTCACTAACCCTAGATTATTACCCCGATAAAAAAATCAAGTATTTTTGCTCGAGCTCCATCATATGCTATACCTTATATATACTATTAGTATATACCATTTATACCATTAGTATCTTTATTTAGCAACCCAAGACAAATTCAATCAGGTTCCTAGCAGAACAAATCATGTCGAGACAAGAGCATCTTCATTCGTATAGAAGATGGTGGATGTCAGAATCCGCAGCCAATCATGTCCTTCAAGTCGCACGTTGCTTTCTACCACATCGTTTCAAACGAAGTTTTACCATAACATCCCTATAATTTTATTTTAATTTGGAACCATATGCAATTGATTCAATATGGAATCATGAATAGTCATTGGCTGAACCGATACATAAGAATCCACACTTATAGACTTATAGATTAAGTCTATACCCGGAAAGGATTTCACTTAAAATTATCCCCATATTTTCTCATATGAATAATATCACATAAAAAAACAAATCAGTTTTAAGCAAACTTATTTACATCTTCAACAAATCTTTCAGGATTATCCATCAGAAATTCTTTTTCTTAAAATAAAAAAGATTAGAAACCTAAAAAAATTCTTTAGCTTTACTTTCATTCAGATGAAAAAGAAATCCCCATAAATGGATAAAAGTTTTTATTTAACTAAATATTTCATTGAAATATTCATAAATATTCAATTATAGTCAATTAGAGAATAATAAGATAATCTGAAATAATAAGATATTCTTAATAAGAAAAATATAAAAATAGACAATATATATTCTTATGTAATATATATTCTTATGTAATAATTATGTATTTATGTATGAATATATTCTAATATAAATATATCCTAATATATTCATATTTTCTCATTTTTTCTTTCTATTTATGAAATATGATTTTATGATTTGAATATTATGATTTACTTTTTTTTTTACCATCTCCAATTGAATCTGATTTTCATTTAATTTAAAACAGAGAGATAGTTTGAGAATAAAGTTTCTTTGTTTTCATTATTAGAAAGTATAAAAAGTCTCGTGTAAGGTAAGATCAAAGATAAAATCAGAATCCGAGGATTCTGATTTTTTCGCATCCATCTCCATCATAAAAAAAACAAAGAATTGTTGAATTCAATTTTCAATTTCAATCGAGAAGAATTTTTCGTTTCTGATGCGAACGATCTGGGACGGAAGGATTCGAACCTCCGAGTAACGGGACCAAAACCCGTTGCCTTACCACTTGGCCACGCCCCATTTATTTTTGGTCTAAGAAAAACTAAGATAAATATTTGTTATTCGTCAATAACCAACCTAAATAAATATAGGACATGTTGCCGCTAGGATTCAACATAATAGATATAGAATCAAAAAGATTAATTGATCATTACTTATAATTCAATTAAGATATTCTATGAATATAGAATTCCTTGTATTCTTATTTGATTGGATAATGTAAGGAAGGATTCTTGATTGGAGAGAAGTCAAAGAAAAATAAGAATTTCTTTCTTTTATCTGCCTTTTTTATTTTCAATTTTCCCTCAGAAAAACAACTCAATCCAATCTGATAATTTATTCTTCAATTTAATTTGAATCTTTAACTTTAAGAACAAGAAAAGAATATTTGTTATGCTTAATATCTTTTGTTTCATTTGTATCTGTCTTAATTCTACCCTTTATTCGAGTAGTTTTTTCTTCGCCAAATTGCCCGAGGCTTATGCCTTTTTCAATCCAATCATAGACGTTATGCCAATTATCCCTGTACTCTTTTTTCTCTTAGCCTTTGTTTGGCAAGCTGCTGTAAGTTTCCGATAAAAATTGAATCTCTAATCTCTATTCAATTCATAATTTTTTTGATAAAAAAAAAGATGAGATTTTATTCTGAAAATCAATAAGATCATAAATAAGATTCAGATAAGTCTGGACATTAGGAACCCTCGATTCAAAAAGTTTGGTATTTTATATTTTATATTGAAATTTAATTTGAATATTGAATAAGGGAAGGGGCGATGATCTTTATCTTTTCTTTAAAAAGCTAACCAGCTTATTTCTTTTGTTCTAACCTTTCCTTTATAAGATCCCATACCCCATAAAATTACTTAATTATAGATATGAATATGGCAATAAATTTTTGGTAACGAAAAAATACGAATCTTATTACATTAGAAAAAAAATTCATAAAAATAAATTTCAAAAAAACTTCCTTTTTTTCATCTTTAGAGCGATAGTATGTGTCGTAAAATAGGTGATCTATTTCCTTAAAAAAAAAATGATCTTATCTTATCTTGGAGATTTGTAATGCTTACTCTTAAACTATTCGTTTACACAGTAGTAATATTCTTTGTTTCTCTATTCATCTTCGGATTCTTATCTAACGATCCGGGGCGTAATCCTGGGCGTGAAGAATAAAAAAAGAGATGAGATTCATTTTTACTTTTTCCTTTCCTTTTTCATAGGTAAATGTATAAAGAAAAGAAATGGAATAGATGTTATATAAAGATAAAAGATTCATAAATAAAGAATAATCAAAAATTATTCCAATTCTAAAATCTCAAGTGATCAGGGGGGGGGGGTCGGAGAGAGAGGGATTCGAACCCTCGATACGAATAATTCGTACAACGGATTAGCAATCCGACGCTTTAGTCCACTCAGCCATCTCTCCCCATTCCAAATTGGGAATTTCTCATGTAATTTAACACATGAAGTCAAGATTGATAATAATTTTGATTTTACTTAAATGATTCAAAAAAGATTTCTCGAATAGAAAGAATACCTTACTTCTTTTATTTTGTACAAAACAAAAACTTCATTTCCCCGGCCTGGTTAAGTATAAGTACTGGCCGGGCCAGTACTTCTTTTGTTCCGACAAATAAAAAATTTTTATTGAAGAAGAATAATTTTCATTGCCATTCCTAATTATTATAAATTAGATAAGATTCTAATAGATAGATTATCTTAGAAATTCTTGAAAAAATTATCTATTCTTTATATCTAACTATATCTAACTAACTATATCTAACTAACTATATCTAAATTAATAATTAATAGAATTAATATATTCTATATATTCTATTTTCATTTTATATTTTATATATTTATATATATATTTACTTTTATTACTTTTACTAATTTAATCTTATTACTAATTTAATCTTAGAGATTTTATTTCTATTCTCAGTATATTTAGTATATTCTAGTAAATTATAGTCTAAATTAGAATATTTAATCTTTATAGTAAAAAAGAGTAAAAGTGTTCTAGTACTCTTACTAGTACTAGTAAGAGTATTCATAGTATATAGTATATACTAATATAGTACTAAAGTATATACTAATATAGTACTAAAGTATATACTAATATAGTACTAAGATTTTTCGTCTTTCTTTTTTTTTTTCAAGTTTTCCCACGGTGGAACAAAATACGTGTTAATGCTGAAATTTTCATGATTCTGATGCTATCTTGATACATCTAATTACTTTGTTGGACAAAAGGCCCATTTATATCCAATAATGAATATGTAGCGGGTATAGTTTAGTGGTAAAAGTGTGATTCGTTCTATTAACAACTTCAATAGTTAAGGGGTCTTTCCTTTTTTTTTTCATATTTCATATTCCGATCAAAAACTTTATTTCTTAAAAAGATTTAAGACTTTATTCCTCAATAGCGCATTTGAGGAAAAAATATACATTATCACGATTTCTATCCAAAAGACAATCATAAATTTAATAAAAAAATTGTATTATGGAGTCGAGAAGCATAATTTTTTTGATTGGTTCAATTCTTCCAATTAAATGAGTATGAATAAAAGATCTATGGATAATAGTACAAAACTTTCAATCGTAACTAAATCTTCAAATTTTTCGCTTAAAAAGGGGAGATTGAAGCCAAAATAGCTATAAAATGATGGTTTTGGTTTACTAGAACCCTCGGCTTCTTATTTGAGCTCGGTAGAAACAAAATTATTTTCCTTAGGATCCCACGAGTAGAAAAGAAATAGGGAACGAAGTAACTAGACTAGAAAGATTTGATAAAATCCCCCTCTTCTATAGGGATCATCTAAAAAGCAAGTATCTTTAGATGCATTCGTAAAAAAAGCTGACATAG